AAGTCCAGTACCTTCCTACAAATTAGTGAATTAGGAGGGGGGGGCTCTTTTGTGTAGCAAAATAAAAAGCCGGGCAATCTTTCAAACTTGCATCCGAAATGTTAAATATTTATACAAAGAGGGAGAGATGAAGACAATGCAGCAGGGTTGGTTATCTAATTGGCTAGTCAAACATGAGGTGGTTCATAGATCTTTGGGCTTTGATCACCGAGGAATAGAGACTTTACAAATAAAAGCAGGGGATTGGGATTCCATTGCTGTCATTTTATATGTATATGGTTACAATTATTTACGCTCACAATGTGCTTATGATGTAGCACCCGGTGGATCTTTAGCTAGCGTGTATCATCTTACGAGAATACAGTATGGCATAGAAAATCCAGAAGAAGTCTGCATAAAAGTCTTTGCCCAAAAGGATAATCCTAGAATTCCGTCTGTCTTCTGGATTTGGAGAAGTGCCGATTTTCAAGAACGCGAGTCTTATGATATGGTGGGAATCTCTTATGATAATCATCCGCGCCTTAAACGTATCCTAATGCCTGAAAGTTGGATAGGCTGGCCCTTACGTAAGGACTATATAACCCCCAATTTTTATGAAATACAAGATGCTCATTGAATGATAAGAAATTCATGCTCACTTATACAACACAACTCTAGATTTTATTCAAGTCAAGGAATATTTTTACGTCCTCTTCCTAGATCAAACCGAATACCTATTTCTAATTAATTCCTATTATACAAAAGCAGTCCAGATAGACTGAGCAAAAAAAGGGTTTTATTTCGATTCCCTATTTTGAAAATCAGATATTAATTTTCTTCAGAATGAACAGAAAAATAGGATGATTCAAAGAAGTTCTCTACCCCGAACTTTGTATCGCGCGCATGACTTAGCACAACTAGGAAAGTAAGATAAGATAAACAAGACTAAAAAAAGATTCATCGGAATAGCAGAATACAAAATTAAGAAATGAAAAAAAAAATAAAGGGGAGCCTAATCTCACCTCCTTCTGTACTATAAAGAAAAGATATATTAAATTTGTACCATTTTCTAAAAAGAAAAAGAAGTGCTTCTAGATTATAGACTTATCCACTTAGATGAATAAATCATACTATACTCTATTTATATTATGAACGAATATGTATTGTATCCCAATCCATCTCGAGGTATTTGTATCAATACCTATTCGGTAGATCTTTTTTTTCTCTGCCAGGAACCAGATTTGAACTGGTGACACGAGGATTTTCAGTCCTCTGCTCTACCAACTGAGCTATCCTGACCTTTTCTTGTGCATCATCCTAGTAGAGGATTTGTATCTATGTCAATTAAAGGGATTAAAAAATCAATTAAATAAATTATTTCAAATTTCAAATTTGAAAATGGGGGGAGGTAGTCCTACGCATTATATATGGCTTACTTAATAATACTTAAAAATAGAGTTAATAACCGGGATTCCTTCCCGATACTCGAATAAAAAAGAAATCTATTCTAGGATAAGATCCATTGAGTTCTCTTCGCACTCCTTTGGGAAAGGGTAGAATGAGAAAGCTAATGAATCTTAAATTGATAAAAAGGAAAAAAGAGGATAAATACTATAGTTAGCGAATAAAAGAGGGTTTGGGGATAGAGGGACTTGAACCCTCACGACTTATAAAGTCGACGGATTTTCCTTTTACTAGAAATTTCATTGTTGTCAGTATTGACATGTAGAATGGGACTCTCTCTTTGTCCTCGTCCGATTAATCCACTTTATTAGATGTATAAAGCCCTTCCTTCAAATTTAGAAGGAGTTCCGCTAACAACACAACGTAATTAACTCGATTCGTTAGAACAGCTTCCATTGAGTCTCTGCACCTATCCTTTTCCTTTGTATTCTAGTTCGAGAACCTCCTGGTTTTCTCAAAACACGGATTTGGCTCAGGATTGCCCTTTTTTAATTCCAGGGTTTCTCTGAATTTGGAAGTTACCACTTAGCAGGTTTCCATACCAAGGCTCAATACAATCAAGTCCGTAGCGTCTACCGATTTCGCCATATCCCCATTTTCCTCTTCTTTGAGACAAGGATTACTTGTGTAATTTCCTCCATCTCTTAGTTTTTTTTTGAATCTATTGAATTCATCACTCGACGTAGTCTAGCAGTTCGACTCTATTTGAGAGACCCCACTTGCTTATTGCAATTCAGAATTGAATTGATTGTATCGTTGAGGTATTTCCAATTCAATCCGAATCAATATATCCCAAAGTTTTTCTCTCCCCCCCCTACTGTATTACTTTTTTAGAGTATTTGAAATCATACTATAACGCTTGATATTTATTCTTTTTTTTTTCTAATCAGAATTAGCTATTTTATTTGCTATGACTCTATGTTCCCCTTAGTGAAATAGGAATTCTCAAATTATTAACAAATAAAAAAATATCTCAAAAAAAAGTCGATAATGATCGAATTAAAATGCCAATAAAGTCGTATTTTCTCTTTATTATATCTTTCATATATATTATTCTTTTCTATGTATTAGATTATTCGTCGGAGCCATATCAAATTGAAAATATCTGAAATCCAATTCTATTCTATATAGAAAAATGGATTTGCGAATTAGAGAAATAAAAAGAAAATTCAATAAATTTTTTCATTTTATTTAAAGATATCTTCTAGTTAAGCATATCAAGGTAACTTTATCTTTAAGAAGTTTTAGTTTTTTTTATAAGATAAGTAGAACTTAAAATTTAGAATCTAGTTAATAACTAAGATTAATAACTAAGATCTGAGATTTTACGGATTCCCTATACTATACCTATTTCTATTTGTTACACTATTTCTGCTATGTAAGCCCACTTAGCTCAGAGGTTAGAGCATCGCATTTGTAATGCGAGGGTCATCGGTTCAAATCCGATAGTCGGCTTTTTTTCTCTATCGATGTTCTACGAACAAAAATATCTTTTTTTTTCCGAATTAAATGGAGAATCCAGGATCTTTTATGTTTTCTACCTTACAATTTTGCTAGATACAAAACAATAAAATAAATAATATATATACAAAAAATACAGATTTTGATGAAATTCGATTTTTTGTGGTACTTTAGTTGATTTTACTCTGTTTATCCTGTAGTTTAATTCAGTTTGAATTTCGATGTATTCTGTAATGTAAATACAATGAAATTAATTGTGTAAAATGAAATTTCAATAAAATCAAAAAGGAGTCTTCATGTCCCGTTATCGAGGACCTCGTTTAAAAAAAATACGCCGTCTGGGAGCTTTACCAGGACTCACTAGAAAAACACCTAAATCCGGAAGTAATCTGAAAAAAAAATTCCATTCTGGTAAAAAGGAGCAATATCGTATTCGTCTTCAAGAAAAACAGAAATTGCGTTTTCATTACGGTCTGACAGAACGACAATTACTTAGATATGTACATATCGCTGGAAAAGCAAAAAGGTCAACAGGCCAGGTTTTACTACAATTACTTGAAATGCGTTTGGATAATATCCTTTTTCGATTGGGTATGGCCTCAACCATTCCTGGGGCCCGCCAATTAGTAAACCATAGACATATTTTAGTTAATGGTCGTATAGTCAATATACCGAGTTTTCGTTGCAAACCCCGAGATATTATTACTACGAAAGATAACCAAAGATCGAAAGGTCTGGTTCAAAATTTTATTGCTTCATCTGACCCAGGGAAATTGCCAAAGCATTTGACGATTGACACATTAGAATATAAAGGACTAGTAAATAAAATTCTAGATAGGAAGTGGGTTGGTCTCAAAATAAATGAGTTGTTAGTTGTAGAATATTACTCTCGTCAGACTTGAACTTAACGAAAAAAAAGAAAGTTTCATAGAATTTTCTTCCCCTTACCCTTCCCCCGAACTAACTCGACCTAAGACCACTAATTCGTAAGACCACTAATTCGTATTTTCCCACTCAACTAGCAAAAATGGATTAACCCTAGGATCTTTTTTTTTCCTATATGTATATTTGACATCCGACAGTAATTTGCTATAGAAAATTTCTATTAAATAAGATATTATTGCTGGAATAAATTGTTATTTGATTTGCTACATTGTGCTCGTTAACGTTGATAAATTAAGAAAAACGGAAAGAGAGGGATTCGAACCCTCGGTAAACAAAAGTCTACATAGCAGTTCCAATGCTACGCCTTCAACCGCTCGGCCATCTCTCCTACAATAATCTTATTATGGAAAATAAACTGAGTGAATAGCGAGTTTTCTTATTCCTGCAGTACAGGTAAAACCGCAACCGCTCGGGGGTTCCATAGTTCTATTGGAAAAATTACTTTTGCTGTAAGTGGAAGGATCCTAGGTTTTTTTACCAAGAATTGCGCTCCCTATAAAAGTTTTAGTTTGGGTTTTCCCGCAACCAAAGAAAAAGAGAATGGAAGAATTCTTCTTTTCTTCTTATTGCATAATAAAATAAAGAAACCTTAGAATTCCCTTTGCATAAGTTACGCTACACCATACTATCGAAATCCAAAATAGGGTATGAGACAATTAATGACTTTGTAAACACGAAATAGCTGATGAGAGAAGTTATTGTTGAGAAATAGGAAAGTGGAATGAAATCCAGTCTTAGTCAAATATTTCATATCTCCTCTTGTCCAAGCAGAATAAAAAGGATACAATTTGAGCTGCGCGGAAAATCCATATCTCTCTTATCCATTTAAAGCATATGGATTTAGAGCATACGGATGGATCGATTTATAAGAATCGAATGTGTTTGTTTTTATGTTATTTTGTGAAGGAATGAAAACAATTCTATATAGAATGGGTTGGGAATTATGCCTAGATCCCGCGCAAATGGAAATTTCATTGATAAGACCTTCTCAATTGTAGCCAATATTTTATTGCGAATAATTCCGACAACCTCAGGAGAAAAAAAGGCATTTACTTATTATAGAGATGGTGCGATTTGACTCTTTTTTTTTTGTTTTTTTTTTAGCCCTACCTACACCTTAGTCTTCCGAGAAAGAGAGGGGGTTCACATAGAGAGAACAATATTAGTAAAGCAAACCCACGCTTCGGGAAGGTGAGGTGAACTACCAATTCCTTCTGTCGTGTATCCTCGATTGATGCGGCCTCAGATGCTTCAATTATAGATTTGAGTATTGAGCGAAAGGTTATACCTACAGGATAGGTTATGGATTACAGTACAGGCCAACTCTACTCTATTAGTACCAGTAGGCAGCATAGAGGAGAAAAGCACTACACCTAGAAATAGTAAAGGAATCAACAAGAGAAAAACTTTGTTAGAAATTAGCCCTTTCCCGATCCGTATCAGGGTTGGGAGGAATGGTTGGGATAACAAACAACCATCAGGTTTGTACTTTGGATACCCCTAAAACCATCAAAGATCGTTGAAGTGGCTAATTCCTCTAAATAGGGGGCGTTGAGAACAAATAAATTCTTGGAGCTATTGTTTTTTTCTAGCATTAATAAAATTCATTGGTGTTAAGAAAAACCTCTTGCGAGAAGGTTGGCTAGAGATTTCTTGGAAAAATACCAGCCCCTTTCGATTCATAATGAGACGGGACTAATTCTATTTTGATTCTATAGATTATTTCGCTTAGTACTATGTACAGAAGGGAGGAGCCGTATGAGATGAAAACCTCATGTACGGTTTTGGAACGGAGATTTTTTGAATAGAATGAACGACCGTAACGGATGTTGGCTCAATCCGAAGGAAATTATGCGGAAGCTTTGCAAAATTATTATGAAGCTACGCGACTAGAAATCGACCCCTATGATCGAAGTTATATACTCTATAACATAGGACTTATACACACAAGCAATGGAGAGCATACAAAGGCTTTGGAATATTATTTCCGGGCACTAGAACGAAACCCCTTCTTGCCGCAAGCTTTTAATAATATGGCCGTGATCTGTCATTACGTGCGACTATCTCCACTATAGAAAGAAAAAAAGAGAGGATCAAATTTTCTAGTAAATACTAGAAAAAAAAAGGGCTTTCTACATAGGGATCGTAAAAAGAACGATTTTTCCCTACCAGCTGTAGGAAGGAAGGACACTTCAAGAGAATCAAAAAAGGAAGAAAGTATCGCCTATACTACTACTCTATGGATAAAGTTCTCAAATTGATAGGGAAAGCACCGTAAAGATCAATTAGTGAGCGACTGGGTCGATACAACTAAAAAAAACTGCTTACTTATCTTATCCCATGGTATGGGGTCAAATTTAGGAATCCGCTTATGTAATAGAGCCGATCCACTAAGGGATTAAGCAGCGGTGTAGTATCAGATCCCAAAGATAGTAAGTTCTTTTTTCTTTCTTATGGAAAAAAGTCTTTTTCAAGGATTCTATAGAGATTTCATATATGAAACCGGGATAGTTACCTTTCAGAAAATTCGAACGAAGGCTCTAGATCTATCTATGCTTCATTCTTCTGAAGGTGGGAAAAAAGATCAAACTGATTATGGATAAAAATTAGGGTTTGAAACTTAGGTAATTAACTTCTTCTGCTTAACCCCCAAAAAAATGCGATCGATTTTTGAGAAATAGAATTCAGTTAAGATAGGGGAAATTAAGATAGCAATTTATGAGCCGTATGAGGTAGGAAACTCTCAAGTACGGTTCTAAGGGAAGGAACTGCCTATTCCGACCGAGGAGAACAGGCCATTCTACAGGGTGATTCGGAAATTGCAGAAGCTTGGTTTGATCAAGCTGCTGAGTATTGGAAACAAGCTATAGCGCTTACTCCGGGAAATTATATTGAAGCACAGAACTGGTTGAAGATTACGAAGCGCTTTGAATTTGAATAAGAGCACGCTCCTTATTTTTCATAAAATGGGTGGTTTGGTTGTTCATCCATTAATCAAATAAATTAGGTCGTAAGATCGAATCAAGAATTTCATTATATCCCTTTCTTATACCTTCTATTTTATATGATATTTCATAAGGATAAACCATAGGGATAGGGTCTAGAATAGAAGTAATAAAGTGAATAAAAATAAAAAATAGTGGCAATCTAAATATTGCTAATATATCAGGACTGTCTTATTAATAATTCTAATGAGTTATCTTGGAATTTAGAATGAAATAAAAACCCTATATTATGCTCAAGGAAAGTAGATGTATAGAGGAGCTTATACCTTCAAAAAAAATACACCAGTTTCTTAAATTTCAAAAATATTTTTTTTTCTTACGTCGGGAAATATTTGTTTTTCAAGACAAACAATGTCCGTTAGGCACCTAATCTTTATGTCATAATAGATCCGAACACTTGCCTCGGATTGACTTCAATATATAATTGCTCCAGTGAATAACTAAAAAAAATAGAAGAACGGTAGATAGTAAAGAAAAGAACTAATCATAATATCTATCTTTCAAAATCTATCTTTCAAAGATTCACTAAAAAGACAGTTGGCGGGTCTCTTTGTATGTCTTGTCCGGAAAGAGGAGGACTTAATGATTATTCGTTCGCCGGAACCAGAAGTAAAAATTGTTGTGGATAGGGATCCTGTAAAAACAT